AGATGTCCCATTTGAGAGGATTGAAGGATTGGATTCATGAACCTTCATGGCCCTGAAGTAAGAACCAGATGCCAGATATAGTTCCGTCATAGAAACCCCCACGTTGAGATGGGCCCGGAGCGAGAAGAGGTACACGTTCGAGCAAGGGTTGCTGGTTTCTCGAGGCCAGGTGATTAAGCTCTTTCGGACAGTTGAGGTCCATGGAGAATTGCCATTAAGTAAAGTGTAATGCACGATTAAGCACTATTATGTCTTATGTAATATATATAGACTACTGTACATGCTTGATATTCATGGGGACTAGCGATTAATGCACGATATACATAGTATGCCTGATGTAATATATATAGATTACTGTACATGCTTGATATTCATGGGGACTAGCGATTAATGCACGATATACATAGTATGCCTGATGTAATATATATGAACTACTGTACATGCCTAATATCCATGGGGACTAGCGATTAATGTACGATATACATAGTATGCCTGATGTAATATATATGAACTACTGTACATGCCTAATATTCATGGTTGGTAGTTGGTGCGTAGTGTGCTTTGTGTAATGTGGGTATGTGAATATATTTATGGGGGAGTACGAGTTTGTAGTTGATGGGCTGGTTTATGTATTATATGTTTTGGATTGCGGTGATAGGAGGTTTTTACTTGGCTTGTTTTGTGGGAAGCGAGGACATACTGGGCAAGCACATTATGGGTATGCAACATATGAATTATGAAAGTTGTAGGGTTGGTTTCTGGTATTGGCAAGGAATAGTTTAAGAAAGAATTTCAGCTTTGGGTGCTGATAGTGGGGCTGTCGCTTCTTCCTTGAAGTCTTAGGGAGGGTATGTGTTCTCCTTTTTTGGTTTACAAGACCAAGGTATTTATATACTACAAAGACTCTTCATTTTAGGAGGCGGTTTTCGATAATGCCTGAGATGGGTATTAGGACTAGGAGGATTGAGAAGTATAGGATGGAAGCCAGTTGGCCGATAGTGATAAAGGGATATTCTACAGGCTGGCCGCCGATTCATGTTAGGGTTAGAAGGTCTGCTACTAGGAATCAAAATAAGCATTGGCTTAATGGTCGGAATATTATTCCTCGTTGTTTGGAGGTATGGAGAGCTGGAATAATTGCTAGGACTAGGATGGAGAGCACTAGGGCTAGAACTCCTCCTAGTTTATTGGGGATAGATCGGAGAATTGCGTATGCAAATAGGAAATATCATTCGGGCTTGATGTGGGGAGGGGTATTTAGAGGATTGGCGGGGGTGTAGTTGTCTGGGTCTCCTAATAGATCTGGTGAAAATAGGACAAGTAGTATGAGTGTTAAAATTAATACTAGGAGACCTAAGATGTCCTTGATTGTGTAGTATGGGTGGAATGGAATTTTATCTGAATTAGATATAATTCCTGAGGGGTTGTTAGATCCTGTTTCGTGAAGAAACAGGAGGTGTACTGCTGCTAAGGCTGAGATGATAAACGGGAGGATGAAGTGGAAGGCAAAGAATCGTGTTAGGGTGGCTTTATCTACTGAGAAGCCTCCTCAAATTCATTCTACTAGGTCGGTTCCAATATATGGGATTGCCGAGAGAAGGTTAGTAATTACGGTTGCTCCTCAGAAAGATATTTGGCCTCATGGTAGAACGTATCCTATAAAGGCTGTGGCTATAACTGCAAATAACAGTATGATTCCAATATTTCATGTTTCTGAGAAAGTGTAAGAGCCATAATACATTCCTCGTCCTACGTGTATGTACAGGCAAATAAAAAATAGGGAGGCTCCGTTGGCGTGTATGTACCGGATAATTCAGCCGTAGTTAACGTCGCGGCAGATGTGGGTAACTGATGAGAAGGCGGTCGCTGTATCTGATGTGTAGTGTATGGCTAGAAAAAGACCGGTGAGGATTTGTAAGATTAGGCATACTCCTAGTAGGGAGCCGAAATTTCACCATGCTGAGATATTGGATGGGGCGGGTAAGTCGATAAATGAGTGGTTGATGATTTTGATAAGGGGGTGTGATTTTCGAATGTTGGTCATTAAGTTCTTGTAGTTGAAATACAACGATGGTTTTTCATATCATTGGTCATGGTTAGATTCCATGTAAGAATTATGATAACATATATTGTATTTATTTTAAGTACAATTTTTGTGGTGAGCTTTGTAAGTTTCTCTTCAAAGCCTTCTCCTATTTATGGTGGGTTTGGTTTGATTGTGGCTGGTGGTGTTGGTTGTGGTATTGTATTAAATTTTGGGGGATCATTTTTAGGTTTAATGGTATTCTTAATTTATTTGGGAGGTATGCTTGTAGTGTTTGGGTATACTACGGCTATGGCTACTGAGCCATATCCTGAGGCGTGGACGTCTAACAAAGCTGTATTGGGAATATTTATTACGGGGGTGCTGGCAGAGTTATTGACTGCTTGTTATATTTTAAAAGAGGATGAAGTTGAGATTGTGTTTAAGTTTAATGGTGCGGGTGATTGGGTTATTTATGATACAGGTGATTCAGGGTTTTTTAGTGAAGAGGCTATAGGGATTGCGGCTTTGTATAGCTATGGGACTTGATTGGTGGTTGTTACCGGCTGGTCTTTACTTATTGGTGTATTGGTAATTATAGAGGTTACTCGTGGAAATTAAGTAGGAGTAGACTGAGGATTAGGGTGATTATGAAAGATAGGAAGTAGAGTTTAACTAGCCCTTTCTGATTAGATACAGTGGTTGATATTTTTATTTGGAAGTAGGAGATGGATTTTGGTAATACATTTTCTAGTCAAATTATGTCCAATAGTATCGATGCGGATTTTTGGCTTATAGTTAGGCTTATTTTTGATGGGAGACGGTGCATTACAATTGGAAAATACCCCAGGAGGTTTGAGAACTTAAAAAGGTTTGTGGGGTATGTAAATTTTAAGTTTTTGGCCGCAAGGTTGAGTTCTAATGCTAGGATAAAGCCTATGATAGTCACAGCGAGGGCGGTTAGTTTTAGATAGTGGGGTATAGTTATTTGTGGGACGGTTATTGGGGGGATGTTATAGGAAATTAAGTATCCTGCGAAGATGCTTCCAATTAAGAGACGTTTGATAGAGTTGATTAGGTGGGTATTATTTTCATTGATTAGATTCAAGGTGTTGAATCGTGGTTGTCCTAGGAGTACAAAGAATATAATTCGAGTGCTGTAGGCAGCTGTGAGGGATGTGGCGATGAGAGTAATTAATAGGGCTCAGGCGTTGGTATACGACGTATTGGCTGTTTCGATGATCAGGTCTTTGGAGTAAAAGCCCGTTAGGAAGGGCATACCTGTTAATGCGAGGCTTCCGATGATTAGGGAGGTAGTGGTGAAGGGTATTGGTTTATATAGTCCGCCTATTTTTCGAATGTCTTGTTCATCATTCAGGCTATGAATGATTGACCCTGAGCACATGAATAGTATGGCCTTGAAAAATGCGTGTGTGCAAATGTGTAAGAATGCGAGGTGGGGTTGATTAATTCCGATAGTTACAATTATTAGGCCTAGTTGGCTTGAGGTTGAAAAGGCAATAATTTTTTTGATGTCATTTTGTGTGAGGGCACAAATAGCTGTAAATAGGGTTGTAATGGCTCCTAGACATAGAGTAAGAGTCTGTATGGCTTTGTTTTGCTCTATAAGTGGATGAAAGCGGATTAACAAGAAAACTCCAGCTACAACTATTGTGCTTGAGTGAAGTAGGGCGGAAACGGGGGTTGGGCCTTCTATAGCTGATGGTAGTCATGGGTGAAGGCCGAATTGGGCAGATTTACCTGTGGCTGCTAGTAGGAGCCCTAGTAATGGGGTGTTTAGGTTTTCATGTTGAGTAATAAAGATTTGTTGGAGGTCTCATGCATTTAAATTGGTGAGAAATCATGCTATGGCTATAATGAAGCCCACGTCTCCGATGCGGTTATATAGAATTGCCTGCAGAGCAGCAGTATTTGCGTCTGTTCGACCATATCATCATCCGATGAGTAGGAAAGATATAATTCCCACCCCCTCTCAGCCGATAAATAGCTGAAATAGGTTGTTAGCGGTTACTAGAATTATTATAGTGACTAGAAATATGAGGAGGTATTTAAAGAATCGGTTGATGTATGGGTCTGAATGTATATATCACATTGAGAATTCTATAATTGATCATGTGACGAAAAGTGCTACAGGGATAAAGATAGTTGAGAAATAATCTATTTTAAAGCTTATCGATAGTTTAAGGGTTTGAATTGATAGTCAGTGTCAGTTGGAGATAACTGTTTCTTGTCCTGAAGAGATAAATATTATAGTTGGGATTATACTAATAGTGAAGGCGTAGGAGATTGTGGTTTTTACATAGTGGGGATATAAATTGTTTTTATATAGTCGGGTGTTGGATATGATGATAGGTAGAAGTAAAATAAATATTGCAGTTAATATAAGTGGGGTAAATGGATTTATTACTTTCATTTGGAGTTGCACCAATTTTTTGGTTCCTAAGACCAATGGATTACTTCTATCCTATGAAAGTTGAAAAAGCCACGTTTTTATACGTGGAGGCATGAATTAGCAGTTCTTGCGTACTTTTTCGGTAAATAAGAAGGTTTGCACTTCTATTATTAGACTCACAATCTAATGTTTTTATTAAACTATGTTTACAGTAAATGGGACCTAGTACAATTTTGGGGTTAAGTGATAGGAGGAGAAGGGGGAGTAGGTGGAGGGTTATTAGGGTATTTTCTCGTGTAAATGATGGATTAATGTTTTTAATGTGGTGTGTATATTTACCTCGTTGAGTTGTAATAAGTATATAAAGAGAATACAAGGCTGTAATGATAATGTTTGTACCTATAAGGATGATAGTTATATTAGATCACGAGAAGGAGGCTATTACTACAAATAACTCTCCGATCAGGTTAATTGTGGGTGGTAGGGCTAGGTTTGCGAGACTGGCTAGTAGCCATCAGGCGGTTATCAGGGGGAGGATAGTTTGTAGGCCTCGTGCTAGGATTATTGTTCGGCTATGTACTCGTTCATAGTTTGAGTTTGCAAGACAGAATAGTATTGATGAAGTTAACCCGTGGGCAATTATTAGGGCTGTAGCTCCTATATAACTTCAGGGTGTTTGGATTAGTACTGCTACAATTACTAGGGCCATATGACTTACGGACGAGTATGCGATTAAGGACTTTAGGTCTGTCTGGCGTAGGCAAATAGAGCTTGTTATAACTATTCCTCATAGGGACAACATTATGAAGGGATATGCTATTTGGTTTGTTGCGGGGTTAAGTAGAATTGTGATACGTATCATTCCGTATCCTCCTAGTTTTAGTAGTACAGCGGCGAGTACCATTGAACCAGCGATAGGAGCTTCGACATGTGCTTTTGGTAATCAAAGATGGAGTCCGTATAGGGGTATTTTTACTATAAATGCTATCATACATGCTAGTCAGAGGAAGATATTAGATCAGGTAATTGAGATAGGTTTAGCTCAGTATTGGATGATTAGAAAATTTAAGGTTCCCATTATATTCTGTATATATAATAATGCGACTAAAAGGGGTAGTGAGCCTACTAGGGTGTAGAATAAGAAATATAGGCCGGCGTTTAATCGTTCTGTCTGGTTGCCTCATCGGGTGATAATAATTAGGGTAGGAATTAGTGTGGCCTCAAATAGAATATAAAATATAATTAGTTCTGTGGCGGTAAATGTTATGATTAGGAGAAGTTGTAGAAGAATGAGTATACTGATGTATAGTTTTTTTCGAGTTAGGGTTTCTTTTGATAAGTGTAATTGGCTGGCCATGAGTATTAGTGGTAGAAGTCATGTTGTTAGTACTAGTAGAGGTGCGGAAAGTGAGTCTGAGAAGAATAATAATGAAAAGTTTAGACTGTTATCACCTAGTTGGTTTAGGTAGGAAAGGCTAATGAGGCTAATTAATAGGCTATAGGTTGTTGAGTTAATTCAGATTATGTTGGGTTTTGATAGTCATGTTATTGGTATAAGTATGGCAGTGGGGATAATAATTTTTAGCATTTTAGAAGGTTTAGGTTTTGTACATAGTCAGTACCATATGTGTTTGATACTATTACTAGTAGGGATAAGCCTAGTGCTGCTTCGCAAGCTGCGAATACTAGCAGGATAATGGGAGTTATGCTAGCTAGTGTGAAGTGATTATTTAGAATTGCTACAGCTATTATGATAAATAGAGATAATATTATTCCTTCTAGACATAAAAGAGAAGATATTAGATGAGATCGATATATTAATAGTCCTATGAGTGACATAATAAAAGCCAGGAAGATGTTGACGTAGACTAAGGACATTTGATAATTATAGGATGGGCTATAATCTAATGAGTCGAAATCATTTGTTTTAGTTTAAACTAATTATCATATTCAGATCACTCTAGTCCTTTTTGGGTTCATTCGTAGGCTAGGCTTGCGGCTAATAGTGAGATTAGTAGAAGGGCTATGGTGAGTATGATTGGTAGCTTGTTCGTCTGCGAGGCTCAGGGGAGGGGGAGTAGTAGTGCAATTTCTAAATCAAATAGTAGAAATGTAATAGCCACTAGGAAGAATTTTATAGAAAAGGGTAAACGAGCAGATCCTATGGGGTCAAATCCACATTCATAGGGGCTTACTTTTTCTGCATAGATGTTTATCTGGGGTAATCAGAATGCGATAAGTACAAGTAGCGTAGATAGGAGTGTGTTAGTGAGTAAGGCGAGTATTATGTTTATTATTCCTTTTCGGGTTATACCGAAGCTGGTTGATTGGAAGTCAACTGTACTAGTTAATACTAAAGGAATAGGATCCTCATCAATAAATGGAAACGTACAGGAATAGTCAAACTACGTCTACGAAATGCCAATATCAGGCAGCGGCTTCAAATCCGAAGTGATGATTTGATGTAAAGTGATATTTTAGTTGGCGTAGGAAACATACAGTTAAGAAAGTGGAGCCAATAATTACATGTAATCCGTGGAATCCTGTGGCTATGAAGAAAGTAGACCCGTAGACTCCGTCCGAGATTGTAAATGATGTTTCATAGTATTCAGAGGCTTGGAGAAGTGTAAAATAAATCCCTAAGGAGATTGTAATAAATAGTGCTTGGAGTATATGTTTTCGGTTTCCTTCTATTAAACTGTGATGGGCTCAGGTGATTGATACTCCAGAAGCTAAAAGTACGGAGGTGTTAAGTAGTGGAACTTCCAAGGGATTCAGGGGAATAATGCCTGTTGGTGGTCAGCACCCTCCCAGTTCGGGGGTTGGGGCTAAACTTGAGTGGTAAAAGGCCCAAAAGAAGCCTGCAAAAAAGAATACTTCTGATACGATAAAGAGGATTATTCCATATCGGAGACCTTTTTGAACGATGGGTGTGTGATGGCCTTGGAATGTGCTTTCTCGAATAATGTCTCGTCATCATTGATATATAGTTAGTAGATTAGTAATTATCCCGAGGGTTAATAGTAGTGTTGAGTTGTAGTGAAATCATATAGCTAGACCTGAGGTTATTAAGAGGGCCGAAAGAGCCCCTGTCAGTGGTCATGGGCTGGGGTTAACTATGTGATATGCATGGGTTTGGTGGGTCATTAGGTGTTGTCGTGTAAATATAGACTTACTAGTAGGGTGAAAACATAGGCTTGGATCAGGGCTACAGCAAATTCAAGGATTGTTAGTAGAATAAGAATGATAAAAGTGATCAGGGCAATAGAAGTGTTGATATTTATCAGGGCTAGGGTAGCTCCTCCAATTAAATGTATTAATAGGTGACCCGCGGTGATATTGGCTGTGAGTCGTACGGCCAGGGCTATGGGTTGAATGAAGAGACTAATAGTTTCAATAATTACAAGCATAGGAATTAAGGGAACAGGTGTCCCTTGTGGTAAAAAATGTGCTAGAGACGCTTTGGTTTTATGGCGGAATCCGGTAATTACAGTGCCAGCTCATAGTGGGATGGCTATTCCTAAGTTTATTGATAATTGGGTGGTTGGAGTAAATGAGTGGGGCAGTAGGCCTAATAGGTTTGTTGATCCAATAAACAGAATGAGGGATATCAGTATTAGGGCTCAGGTCTGTCCTTTGTGATTATGAATAGCCAGTATTTGTTTTGACGTTAGTTGGACTAGCCATTGTTGTAGTGAGATTAGGCGGTTGTTAATCAGTCGACTGGGTGAGGGGAATATGATGCTCGGGAACATGATAATTAGAATGACAATAGGTAGTCCTATTATTGTTGGGGTAGTGAAAGAGGTGAATAGATTTTCGTTCATTTTTTTTCTCAGGGATTAAGCTGTTTTAGTGTTGCCATAGGTTTAGGTTCTGGGTTTGATGTATATAAGTATTTTGAGATTTTTAGTTGAAATAGGATAAATAGTGTTGTAACTATCGATACAATAGTAATGGATCAGGTTGATGTATCTAGCTGTGGCATATCATTAAGGGGAGATTTAAGCTCCCGATCTTTAACTTAAAAGGTTAATGCTTATCTAGCTTCTTAATGAATTTATAGTATAGATGCAGATCATTTTTCAAAATATGCCAGTGGGACTAGCTCGAGAACAATGGGCATGAAGCTATGGTTTGAGCCACAGATTTCTGAGCATTGACCATAGTATAGTCCAGGTCGTGTGCCTATTAGGGTTGTTTGGTTTAGTCGGCCTGGAATAGCATCAGTTTTTAGGCCCAGGGATGGAACGGTTCATGAATGTAGCACGTCTTCTGATGAAATTAGCATGCGGATAGTTATTTCTATTGGTAAAACTACTCGGTTATCAACTTCTAGTAGTCGGAGCTCTCCAGGTTTCAGTTCCTGGGTAGGAATTATGTAGGAGTCAAAATTCAAGTCTTCGTAGTCAGTGTATTCGTAGCTTCAATATCATTGATGTCCTATGGTTTTTACTGTGAGAGAGGGGTTGTTGATTTCATCCATTATATAGAGAATTCGTAGGGAGGGTAGGGCAATTAGGATTAGAATAATAGCAGGTAAAATAGTTCAGATGGTTTCTACTTCTTGAGCATCCATTGTACTTGTGTGCGTGAGCTTGGTTGTTAATATTAGTGAGATAATGTAAAGAACTAAGGAGCTAATTAGGAATACAATTATCAGGGTATGGTCGTGGAAGTGTAGGAGTTCTTCTATAATAGGAGATGTAGCATCTTGAAATCCTAGTTGAAAGGGATATGCCATGGAAGTATATAGGATTTAAGCCTATAATTTAACCTTGACAAAGTTATGTAATTATTTTACTAATACTTCTTAATTGAGAAAGACATAATGGTTATGGTATTGGCTTGAAACCAGTTAAAGAGGGTTCGATTCCTTCCTTTCTTATTTTAATAACACATAAGTTGGCTCTTCAAATGTATGATATGGAGGGGGACACCCATGTAATCACTCAAGGTTAGTTGTGGTTAGTTCTACTATAGCCACTTCCCGCTTGGATGCGAAAGCTTCTCATACTATGAAAACTATTAATATAACTGCTGTTAATGAAATAAAAGAGCCCATCGAGGAAATTGTGTTTCAAGTTGTATATGCATCTGGGTAGTCAGAATAACGCCGTGGCATTCCAGATAGACCTAGGAAATGTTGAGGGAAGAATGTTATATTTACACCTACGAATATAATTGTGAAGTGAATTTTTGCCCAAGTATTGTCAAGAGTATACCCTGAGAATAGGGGAAATCAATGGACAAATCCCCCTATAATAGCGAATACCGCTCCTATTGATAAGACATAATGGAAGTGGGCTACTACATAGTATGTGTCGTGAAGGACAATATCTAATGAGGAGTTTGCTAATACAATTCCTGTTAAGCCCCCTACAGTAAATAGAAAAATAAAGCCTAAGGCCCACAGTATAGCAGGGGATCATTTAATATTACCTCCATGGAGAGTAGCCAGTCAACTAAATACTTTTACCCCAGTAGGAATAGCGATAATTATAGTGGCAGATGTAAAATATGCTCGTGTATCTACATCTATTCCTACAGTAAACATGTGATGGGCTCATACGATAAAGCCCAGAAAGCCAATTGATATTATGGCTCAAACTATTCCCATGTAGCCAAAGGGCTCTTTTTTACCTGAATAATAGGTAACAATGTGTGAAATTATTCCAAAACCGGGTAGAATTAAAATGTAAACTTCTGGGTGGCCAAAAAATCAGAATAAGTGTTGATATAAGATAGGATCTCCTCCTCCGGCGGGATCAAAGAATGTGGTGTTTAAATTTCGATCTGTTAATAGTATAGTGATTCCTGCTGCTAAAACTGGGAGTGATAAAAGTAGTAGGACGGCAGTAATTAGAACTGATCAGACAAATAGAGGTGTTTGGTATTGAGATATAGCAGGGGGTTTTATGTTAATAATAGTGGTAATAAAATTGATAGCACCCAGGATTGAGGAAACACCTGCCAGGTGTAGTGAGAAAATGGTTAGGTCTACGGATGCTCCTGCATGGGCTAGGTTACCGGCTAGGGGTGGGTATACCGTTCATCCAGTTCCTGCTCCGGCCTCCACCATAGACGAGGCGAGTAGAAGTAGAAAGGATGGGGGAAGAAGTCAGAAGCTCATGTTATTCATTCGGGGGAATGCTATATCAGGAGCTCCAATTATTAGTGGAACTAATCAGTTTCCGAATCCTCCAATCATAATAGGTATTACTATAAAGAAAATTATCACGAAAGCATGGGCAGTGACGATTACATTATAAATTTGATCATCCCCTAGTAGTGTGCCGGGCTGACCCAGTTCAGCCCGGATTAGGAGACTGAGAGCAGTCCCCACCATACCAGCTCAGGCACCAAATAGAAGGTAAAGAGTGCCAATATCTTTATGATTAGTTGAAAATAGTCAGCGGTTTATGAACATAGGTAAAATGGCTGAGCAAGCATTAGACTGTAAATCTAAAGACAGAGGTTCGAGCCCTCTTTTTACCAAGTCCTGTAGTGAATATCATATTGAATTGCAAATTCAAAGAAGCAGCCTGACGCTGCCGGGGCTTCTCCCGCCTTTTTTTTTTGGACGGCGGGAGAAGTGGATTGAAGCCAGTTGATTAGGGTATTTAGCTGTTAACTAAAATTTCGTGGGGTTGGAGCCCACCAATCTAGTGAGGATTTAGCTTAATTAAAGTGTTTGATTTGCAATCAATTGATGTGAGATAAACTCTTGCAGTCCTTAGGTAGTTTGATATGCAGAAGTTAAGTCTATAGGGCTTACTTAGAGCTTTGAAGGCTCTTGGTCTATGTTTAACCTAAACTTCTAATCCAGAATGGATAGTATTGGTGCGAGTGGGAGTAGTATAGTTGATATTACGATTAGAGGAGGTAGAAGGATTGTTTTTTTTGTACATTCAAATCGTCATTTTATTTTTATACTATTATTTGAGGGGAATATGGTTAGTGTGGTGGTGTATGTTAGTCGTATGTAGAAATACAGGTTGAGTAATGCTGTTATGGCTAGTAATGTTGGTATTATGATTATTTCATTTTTAGTCAGTTCTTGGATAATTATTCATTTTGGGATAAAGCCAGAGAGTGGAGGAAGGCCTCCTAGGGATATTATTAGTACTAGGACAAATGAGGTGATTAGGGGAGTTTTGTTTCATGTTTGTGATAGGGATGATGTTGTTGTGGTGGAGTTGTATATGAATAATATGAAAGTGGTTAGTGTTATGATAATGTAGATAGTTAGATTTAGTATCATTATTGTGGGATTATACATTATGATAGCTGTTATTCAGCCTATATGGGCGATTGAGGAGTATGCTATGATTTTTCGCAGTTGTGTTTGGTTGAGACCCCCTCAGCCTCCGATTATGACTGATATGATGGATATTGTTAGGAGTAGGTTGGGGTTAATGGTTGGTGAGATTTGGTAAAGGATGGATAGTGGTGCAATTTTTTGTCATGTTAGTAGGATTAAGCCTGATGATATGGAGATTCCTTGTGTGACTTCGGGCACTCAGAAGTGGAATGGGGCTAATCCTAGTTTTATTGCCAGGGCGGTTGTTATTATGATTGATGCTATGGGGTTGAGGTCTTTTGATACGGTTCATTGTCCTGAATGCAGTAGGTTGATGATGATTCCTATTATTAAGATTATGGAGGCGGTTGCTTGTGTTAGAAAGTATTTTGTGGCTGCTTCTATGGCTCGTGGGTTGTATTTTTTTATGAGGATGGGGATGATAGCTAATAGGTTTATCTCAAAGCCAATTCAGACTATGAGTCAATGGGAGGTTGTTATTACAATTATAGTTCCTGAGATGACGGTTAGTATAATAATAGTGAAAATGGGGGGTTTGATTAGTATGGGAAGGATATGAACCAACATTTTCGGGGTATGGGCCCGATAGCTTATTTAGCTGACCTTACTTTAGAATATGGTGTAATAATGGTAGCACGAAGATCTTTGGATTCTTAGGATTAGGTTCGATTCCTATGATTCTAGAAATAAGAGGATTTAAACCTCTATGTTTTACTCTATCAAAGTAACTCTTTTGTCAGACATATTTCTTATGTTTGAGGTGGGATGCTAGCTGTGATAATGGGTAGTGATACGTGTCATATGCATAAGGCTAGAGTAAGGGGTAGGAAGTTTTTTCATAGGAGGTGCATTAGTTGGTCGTATCGGAATCGTGGGTAGGATGCTCGGATTCACAGGAAAGTGACTGTTAGGAGTAGGGTCTTCACTGTAAAGTTGGCGGCGTATAGTTCTGGTATATAGGGGTTGTGAAATGCTCCGAAGAATAGGGTTGTTGTAAAGATATTTATTATGATGATGTTGGCATATTCTGCTAGAAAGAATAGGGCGAAGGGACCCGCTGCATATTCTACATTAAATCCGGATACTAGTTCTGATTCCCCTTCTGTTAGATCAAATGGAGCTCGGTTGGTTTCTGCTAGTGTTGAGATAAATCATATCATGGCTAGGGGTCATGCAGGGATGATTAGTCATATGTGTTCTTGAGTGGTGATTAGTGTGGCTAGTGTAAAGGATCCGTTTATTAGTAGTACCGATAGGAGGATAATAGCTAATGTGACTTCATATGAAATTGTTTGGGCTACAGCTCGTAGGGCTCCAATTAGGGCATATTTTGAATTTGAGGCTCATCCTGATCATAGGATAGAGTAGACGGCCAGGCTTGATATAGCTAGTATAAATAATACCCCTAGGTTTATATTAATAAGTGGGTATGGTATGGGTAATGGGATTCATATGGTTAAAGCTAATGTGAGGGCTAAGATTGGTGCTATAATGAATATGAATGTGGAGGATGTGAGAGGTCGGAGGGGTTCTTTGGTGAAGAGTTTTACAGCGTCCGCGATGGGTTGGAGTAGGCCGTATGGTCCTACGACATTTGGTCCTTTGCGGAGTTGTATATAGCCTAATACTTTTCGTTCGACTAGGGTAAGGAAGGCTACGGCGAGAAGAATGGGGATAATTAGTGAGAGAATGTTAATTATAAACATGTTGTTAAGGAGAGGAATTGAACCTCTGACAGTAAAAGCTTAAGTTTTATGCAGTTACCGGGCTCTGCCACCTTAACAAACCCGAGCTCTACGGGCGATATAATTGGACAAATTGTCTAGATTAAGATAATGTCATCTATTTGGTTAAAGGCGCTTTGGTAAAGTGGGCCCTATTTCTCTTGTCCTTTCGTACTGGGAGAAATTGTTTAATAGATAGAAACCGACCTGGATTACTCCGGTCTGAACTCAGATCACGTAGGACTTTAATCGTTGAACAAACGAACCTTTGATAGCTGCTGCACCATCGGGATGTCCTGATCCAACATCGAGGTCGTAAACCCTATTGTCGATATGGACTCTGAAATAGGATTGCGCTGTTATCCCTAGGGTAACTTGTTCCGTTGATCAAATACTTTTGGATCAATAAGTGATGTAATACTTTTGACTGGTTAGTCTAGATTTAAATCACTCGGAGGTTGTTTTATTCTCCGAGGTCACCCCAACCTAAATTGTTGGCCCATATAGAGATTTGTTGTTCCTGTCGGTTAGTTTGTAGGGTCTCTTTGGGTCAGTTAATTGAAGCTCCATAGGGTCTTCTCGTCTTATTATTATATTCCCGCCTCTTCACGGGAAGGTCAATTTCACGGATTGGAAGTAAGAGACAGTAAAGCCCTCGTGTGGCCATTCATACAAGTCCCTATTTAGGGAACAAATGATTATGCTACCTTTGCACGGTCAGGATACCGCGGCCGTTTAACTGGTGTCACCGGGCAGGCAGTGCCTCTAATACTGGAAATGCTAGAGGTGATGTTTTTGGTAAACAGGCGGGGCTTGTGTTTGCCGAGTTCCTTTTACTTCTTTTAATCTTTCCCTAATTTGCATGCCTGTGTTGGGTTAACAATTAGTTTGATATTTTGTTTATAGTTAGGTTGTATATATCTTGTTGTTAACTATCAGTGGTTATCCGTTCTGATATAAGCTTATGCAGGGAGAAATATTTCTTGTTACTCATATTAGCATTATTGCTTCTATTATAAAATAGATTAGCCCAGTTTTGAATTAGGAGTTGGTTGCATTTTTTGACATTAAGATGTTTTGATTGTTGAGCTTGAACGCTTTCTTAATTGATGGCTGCTTTTAAGCCAACTATGGTTTAGTATTTATGCTTACTCTCTAATTAAGGTTGTATCCTGATTCTAAAAAGCTGTACCTTTTTAGACTATATTTTAAACTTACATTGAAATTTAGGGGTTTTTGAGGTAAGTTTAAAGTTGAACTAAGATTCTATTCTGGGCAACCAGCTATCACCAGGCTCGTTAGGCTTTTCACCTCTACCCACAAATCTTCTCACTATTTTGCAACATAGACGAGTTCATCCTGTAATAGATTGTTCGTGGGTAGCTCGTCTGGTTTCGGGGGGCCTAGCTGAAGTTCTCTTTGTTAGGTTGTTCTAGCTAACTCATTATGCAAAAGGTACAAGGGGTAATCTTTGCTGTGCAGTGCTTTTAATTTTGTCTTTCATCTTTCCCTTGCGGTACTCTCTCTATAGCGCCAAGTTAAATTTCTATCTCCTATACTTTTTAAGGTAACTAAATGTTTTGTTTTATTTTCTAGTGTTAGTTGAATTTATGGGTGTTTGGGCTAGCTTTGGCTCAAGATGGTCAGTTTGATGTGAAATCTTCTGGGTGTAAGCCAGATGCTTTGTTTAAGCTACATCTTGTTATCCAAGCACACTTTCCAGTATGCTTACCTTGTTACGACTTGTCTCCTCTTGCGAGTGTGGTGATTTAAATAAGTTTTTTTGGGATGGTCGCTTGAGGAGGGTGACGGGCGGTGTGTGCGTGCTTCATGGCCCGATTCAATTGAGCTCTCTATTCTCAAATTTACTACTAAATCCTCCTTTAATACTTAGTTTCATAAGGATTTTCGTGAATGTTCTAGTTTTAGAAAATGTAGCCCATTACTTCCCATCTCATAGGCTACACCTTGACCTAACTTTTTTATGTTAAGATGCTTATGCTTACTTTTGTTCCTTTTAAGGGTTTGCTGAAGATGGCGGTATATAGGCTGAATTAGCAAGAGATGGTGAGGTATATCGGGGTTTATCGATTATAGGACAGGCTCCTCTAGAGGGATATAAAGCACCGCCAAGTCCTTTGAGTTTTAAGCTGTTGCTAGTAGTTCTCTGGCGGATAGTTTTGTTTAGGCTAACTATCTAAGTTTAGGGCTAAGCATAGTGGGGTATCTAATCCCAGTTTGGGTCTTAGCTATCGTGTGGTCAAAGATATTAAAGTTACTTTCGTGTTGTATTTTTATGTTAACTGCAGCTTTTTACGGCCTAGTTAAGGTTTAACTTTAGTATATTTTTCTCTGTAACACGCTTTACGCCGTGGGTCTATTAGTTCGGGTTAATCGTATGACCGCGGTGGCTGGCACGAAATTTACCAACCCTTGTTTAATATGGCTTAGTCGAACTTTCATTCATAGCTTAATTTTTATCACTGCTGTATCCCGTGGGGGTGTGGCTGAGCAAGGTGTTATGAGCTACTATGGTTGTGTGCTTGATACCAGCTCCTTTAGGTCACTGGGTGACTTAGAGGGCATTTTCACCGGAATGCGGAGGCTTGCATGTGTAATCTTATTAATAACTAATGGAAAGGCCAGGACCAAACCTTTATGTTTATGGAGCCTGGCGACTCATCTAGGCATTTTCAGTGCCTTGCTTTATATATTTAAGCTACATTAACTGGGATAAAGGGTTATTTGGGCATATAGAATTTTGTTCGATAGGGACGAATTAGAGGCCAAATAGTGTATCTATAGATAACTGCGAACAGAGTTATGGTTTAGTATTAATAGCTAGTAATGATAGGGGATTGGTAGAGTTTATAGACGTTTTCTTAAGCCTTATGTTTAGGTACGGTCTAGTCTTGTTTTTGGGGTTTGGCAAGGCACAAATAGGCACGTATTATTATAAGTAAGGTTAACGGGGGGTAAGGGGGGTTTGATTAAGCTAGTTATTTACTAAATCAAAGTGTTTGCGTGTGTATACGTGTATACGTGTACGTGTATACGTGTACGTGTATACGTGTACGTGTATACGTGTACGTGTATACGTGTACGTGTATACGTGGGTGCGCGCATGCCGTGTCCTGTGGAACATTAGGGATTTAGGTATATGTCCTGTGACCATTGACTGAATAACACCTTGACTGTTTTTACGTGTGGAGACCCCGCATAGAGAATAAGCCCAGCTACAATATATTTGACTGAGTCAGGACCTTTAGGTCATAGCTGAGTCATAGCAAGTTCGCCCCCCTAAAAATAAAAGATACCAAATGCATGACACCACAGTTATGTGTGATCATGGGCTGATTAGTCATTAGTCCATCG